ATCAATCAAATAAGGTTTTCGTTAGAAAAAGATTTTATAAAAGCAATGATAAATAGATACTAATAGAGCAAGAAAAGAAGGAAATAAAAAAAACATAGTATAGAAAAGATATCCAAAATTATATAGAAATCACTATCCTACCCTTAGTTTTTATTTCCTTAATTTAATTCCTTAATTTAATTGAATTTCGTTTGATTAGGGCAAAGTTCCTTAAAAACCTCTGCCTTTTTTAAAATATCCTGAACAGTTCCTGTAGGCTGAGCGCCTTTTTCAAGGAAATAGAGAATAGCGGGAACGTTTAAATAAGTTTGATTCTTGATCGGATCATAAAAACCCACTTTCCGAAGATCTCTTCCTTCCCTTCGGGATCGAACATCAATTGCAACGATTCGATAGACGGCTCATCGGGATAGATGTAGATGAAAAAGAACCCCCCCCCCTAGAACCGTATAGGAAGTTTTCTCCTCGTACGGCTCGAGAAAAAATGATTTGAAGTTTTGTCTATGGATAAAATTATAATAAATAGTAAAGGAATCCGTAAAAGAAATTAGCCTATAATTTAACTCATAGTCATTTTTATTTAACTTCCTTCCTGAAAACTAAAAAATCATTTGTACTCATAACTCAAGTTCAATAATTATCAAATATATTAAATAAAATTAAGATATTTTTTTATTGAGTGGTCTTTAACCCCCCTTTTGTCTCGTTGAAAATCTATTTTGATTCTTTATTCGGATCTGTGAGACAATTGAAGCGGTGTTTCCTTGTTCTGGGATCCTTTATCTTTGTTTTAAATCATTGGGTTTAGGCATTACTTCGGTGCTTCTTAATCCTTTCAAAATGGTAGCAACATACCCCTTTTGCGATTTCTTTCTAGAATCATACCGACGGTTGATTCGTGCGCGATACACTGTGGATCGAAAACGTTTTGCGGTTCCAACAATTTTTTTGAATTGAAAATTTGCTCGAATCGGATCCTTTCAATTTCTATATCGATATCGAAGATATACTTACGAAGTTGTTCCAATTTATTGATTGGCATTAACCCTAGATCGTTGCCCCTGAGAAATTAATCCATACTTTCTACTCGAGCTCCATCATGAACTATTTACATTACAACCCAATAAAAAAGAAGGGTTCTATTAGAATAGAACAAACGACGTCGAGCCAAGAGCACCCTCATTCCTATATAAAAGAAAATGGTGGATGTAAGAATAAAAATCCACACCGGATCGTGTCCTTCAAGTCGCACGTTGCTTTCTACCACATCGTTTTAAACGAAGTTTTACCATAACATTCCTCTAATTTGGAACCAGTATGGAATTGATTCAATTATGGAATCATGAATAGTCATTGGTTCAGTCGGTACAGAGACATAGTCATTTATATATTTTTTTTCTTAGCTACATAGATAAGAAATATTTTTTATGAAGAAATCTTAGCAAGACCCGGACTTTTTTTGTATGAACGGAAATTTTTTCTATAAATCTATATCTCAAAAAAATATCTAACAGAAATATCCAGAAATCTAAATATAGAAATAACATAACTAACAGAAATAACAAGAATAAATAAATTCTATTTGATTCTGCCTGTTCAAGTGACTCAATCAATAAGATAGACTGACCCATTTCCAACTTCTCAAAGATTCAACCCATAAGGAATCATTACAAATCTTGATAATTGAAAAAGTTTCCTACTTCGACATCATTATTTGAGTCAAGTTTTACTTTTACAGTAAAGCCTACATTTGATTATCATAAGAAATAAGAATTTCTGTTTCTTTTCGAATAGAATTGTCAATGATTTAAAACAAATAAGCTAAATAGATTGAACAATAAAAAGAAATATCATTGTTAAATATTTAAATTTGAATATTTTAGGGATGCAAATTCTTTTTCACAAAAATAGAAAGACTATTGTCACTGAAATAGGATAACAATACATACCCATAGGCTAAGCACTTCCTCGTTTTATATGTATTTTCATATTTTGTTTAACCTGAGGTTAAGTAATCTTTCTGCAACTGTGATCTATGCCCCATCTTATCTTTATCTGGATCACAAAAGGAGTCAGTTACATTTGCATGTCATTTGAACTCGATTTAGTTCATTTTGTGAAAAACTGAGATATGATTCCGAAAAGAATCATTCAAAATCAAAAAAGAAAGAAGAATAAGATTCTATCTAATATTAGACCCATATTAGACCTTGAAACAGAACCTTGTTGAACAAAAAAGATGTATTCGGATACAATGGATATGCTCTGGGACGGAAGGATTCGAACCTCCGAATAGCGGGACCAAAACCCGTTGCCTTACCACTTGGCTACGCCCCATTTCTATTTTTATTGGACACTAATAAAGAATAATATTGGTATTAAGTGTTCGTCAATTCCAGCACAACTATCTATAGAAAATCTTTCTTCTTTATTCTTCTTTATAGAATATATTATAGATTCGTGCTAGGATTTTGACATGTGTATATCTAGAATTCAACTGAATTTATTGATCATTACATACAATTCAATTAAGATATTGTATGAAAGTATGATTTCTTCTATTCTCCTTTGAGAATTGGAGGATTTTTGATTGAGCGGAAAAAGAAGGAGTTTTTGTCTACCTTACTTTCTTCATTTTTCCTTATATAAATAACTCAATCAAAATGCAATTATCTCGACGAACAAAATGTCTGTTATGCTTAATATCTTTAGTTTGATCTGTCTTAATTCTGCCCTTTATCCGAGTAGTCTTTTCTTCGCCAAATTGCCCGAAGCCTATGCTTTTTTGAATCCAATCGTAGATGTTATGCCAGTCATACCCCTGTTCTTTTTTCTTTTAGCCTTTGTTTGGCAAGCTGCTGTAAGTTTTCGATAAGATCTTGAATACTATCCTAGAAAATTCATGATTTATTCGAGAAAAATTATAACAATTGATAAGATCAAATAAGTCTGGGAATATGAACCTTCAATTCAAACATTGAAATTCTTGGCTAGCCGCAATAAATTGGGTTCGCCCCATTTCCCGATTCTAATCCTTTTTCCGGCGAAAGACCTTATTAGGTTAGGGTCCCTTAGAATATCTAATTGTGGGTATGAAAGTGATTTGTGATAATCAAAGACTCTTATTACAAATTTAAACTTCAGTTGAATTTCTGAACATTCTTTTCTATTTCTAGAATTCATTTCTTGGTGTCAAAATAGGATATGTGATATAAAAATGGAGGATCTATTATCTTTTCTCGTTTTTCTTTTTCAAAAAATGATCTTGGAGGTTGTGTAATGCTTACTCTCAAACTTTTCGTTTACACAGTAGTAATATTCTTTGTTTCTCTCTTCATCTTTGGATTCCTATCCAATGATCCAGGACGTAATCCTGGACGTGAAGAATAAAATAAAAATTTCGTTTTTCTTGCTTGATTTACAATTTTCTTAAGATTTTATTTTATATATTCATATTCCATACGTTTAACTAGTAAAAAAATCAAAAGGGGTTTGCGAAATTTGAAAGAAAAAAATAGAAAGTCATCAACGGAAACGGAAAGAGAGGGATTCGAACCCTCGGTACGAATAACTCGTACAACGGATTAGCAATCCGCCGCTTTCGTCCACTCAGCCATCTCTCCCAATTGAAAAAGATAATTACTATGTTACATTACACATCAAGTAAGGATTAACGAAAGTATTTCTTTCACATTCTTTATCGTTATTATATAATTAGCAATTCCATTTAGATGCTCGAAAGATCCAAATAGAAAGATAAATAAAGAAGACTTCTTGCTTTTATTTTGTTCGAAGTGCCTTTTGGGCCTGGCCCGGTCAATACCCAGCCGGGCCTTTTTTTGTTCCAACGAATTCCATATATTTATAGGTATAGGAAACATACTCTAAAAAAGATACCCAATTTGGTATCTGTGTAAGAATTTCCATTGTGGGGTTTACATATACTTATCGTTTTTGTTATAATGGAAATTGAAAGGATTAAGAATCCATTAAGTATGTTTTTTAGTTTCTTATGTCATTAGGCAACCCCAATTTTAGATTCAAATCCAAGAATCATTCAGGAATTCTCAGTCAACGAATAGTTAATGGTTCCCATTTGTCATAAATTTTGTGTCATAAATTTTGGCTTTTTTGAATGAAAATATACATTTGATTTTTCAATAGAAAAGTGAGGGGAAGTTTTGAGATACTATACAATCAATCGAAGGGGTGGTCAAACAAAAGGGGAAAAGGGTTTCTTTTAGAATTTTTATAAATTTAGAAAAAAAAAGGATGAAATTAAAAAAGGGATGCAAGTACAATAAACTAAAGTTTAGTAATCCAACCCAGAAAATTTTATCTTATTGTGTATCGTTTTGGCGGCATGGCCGAGTGGTAAGGCGGGGGACTGCAAATCCTTTTTCCCCAGTTCAAATCCGGGTGCCGCCTCATCAACAAACGAATCAAAATTTATTATCTGCTGATATAAATCACCCAAATTTTACCCAACAGATAGGGCGATTGTTGATACTTGGTTGATTCTAAACATCTGTTCTGGGGATTTTGTAAAAGATTGGAAATCTTTCAATCTAAAATTCAAAGAAAGATTATATTATCATGGTCGAAGCAAGACTTCCCGATTCCCTTCGACTGCTAATGTCTACTGATTGGGTCTTGAATTTCATTGGCATAGCCGCCGGCGGCTAACTATTTGTGGAAAGTCCTTTATGTAATCTACATATATAGACTCGCAAGAATCTCTGAGTGTTCAGGCATTCAATCACTATTAGATTGAGATTGGATGGATAATTTACTTTTTTATAGAAAAAGTGAAAAAAAAATTATTATTTTTTTTTTGAAACCCCTCGTCAAGAGTATAATATACTATCTCCCAACTGCTTCAGAGAGACAAGCGGGAAAGGGTACGGATTAGATCAAATAGGAAAAAAAGTATGTAATAGATAGCAATTGATCTATTTGTACTTTGAAGGGCAACAAAGAATGGGCCCTGTTTTTTTATTACTATATGTTCCATTAGTAACATTCCTTTGTAGCGTCATTGTGTATTTTAGTTGTGTTTAGTCTTTCCCGGTTAGAAATCATATAGGAATTTTTTAGAAATGGATTTATTTGATTGGTTCATCAATAGTGTTCGGCCAGAATCCCTTTTTGACTCTGGACCATGGATTCTACTATTATTAGTGAGCAATACAATAATGGAATATTTCTATCATAAAGATAAGGGACATAATTGACATGGATATAGTAAGTCTCGCTTGGGCTGCTTTAATGGTAGTCTTTACATTTTCCCTTTCACTCGTAGTATGGGGAAGAAGTGGACTTTAGAAGGACTACTAATTTAGTTTAGGAATGAAATGGTATCAATTGTTTTATAGATCGTTCTGCAACGCATTTTTTATTTTTTATTTGAATTGAAATAATTTTCAATTCAAAATTTATTCATTTCGAAATTCCATTGGATTCTGGTGGAGAAATTTATTATATAACAGTAAAACAATTATTTCAGAAAGAAAGAGAATTGGGTCCTACGTTAATTCCATATATGGATTAATCACTACATATATTGAAGATAGAAGCTAATATAGTATACCAACTTTATTAGAAAGTAAAGTACAACTTTATACACTACTATAGCACTAATAGAGAGTATGGTAAGAAATTTCTTACCATACTCTCGGATCTCATAGAATACCGCTCATTATAGCCCGTTGATTTCATTTAAGACGCAAAAAAATAATTCTTTTGATTGGATTTCTTCAACTATTGATAAGAACTCAGAAGTGAAGTTTGATTTCAAGTAATTAATTATTTTGACTGACTGTTTTTACGTAAATGATAAGTAGAAAAGCAGTAGGAACTAAAATGAACAGTGCAGTAGCAATAAATGCAAGAATATTTACTTCCATAATCTCAATCTCATCGTTTTTTTTATTTCACAATAACTCGGGATTTAATCCCATAGAGATGATAAATTTTTCACCTGTCAATTCAATGAATGCATTACCTATCGATGATCTTGAATCGGATCAATATCATGAATAACAATATCTGAGCTATTAAATTAATTCGTCGTCGAGAATTGAATAGTATAACATACGAAGATCTTTTATCCATACCGAATCCAAGATTGGATTCCTGGACCAATAAAAAATTCCTTTATTTATCCTTCTTTTCTGTTCTTTCTTTTCTATAACCTACCTTAGGTCTTCCGTATAGAACTATCAAATGAAGTATCCTCGTCCGTTTCCATTAACTACAAAACACCAACAAAAAATACAAGCGAAGTGGAAAAAGAGAGGAATTAGGTTGTAAATTTGAATGATCCAATTTTCTTTGGAAGATAAAGAAGTATGAGAAAGAGGAGTCGCGGGAGAAAAGATGGAATATTCTATCAACTTCACTATTTTAGTTATTTTCATTTCATTTTATTTTCGTTTAGGGTTTGTTCTTTCTTCGACAGAATCCTGAAAAAAAGAGGGGAAACCCCTTCGGAATTCAATTATGATCTCGGTCCCTTCTTTCATTTCACATAAAATGGAGAGGTGAATTGATGTACTTATTGGATCCGTCGGGACTGACGGGGCTCGAACCCGCAACGTCCGCCTTGACAGGGCGGTGCTCTTGCCTATTGAACTACAATCCCAGGGAAATAAGAAGAGATCTAACAGAAAATTTGGATTCTTTTTTATTCTCTCTTATCAGGTATTTCTTAAGAACAACAGGGTTCTACCATCTGATAGTATATTGGCGAATTTTTGGGCCGAGCTGGATTTGAACCAGCGTAGACATATTGTCAACGAATTTACAGTCCGTCCCCATTAACCACTCGGGCATCGACCCAACGCCTAATTAGACGTTCCATAATCAACTTCCTTTCGTCTCCCAGGCGGACTTGACAAATACATTTCACTTTTGATAAAATCCTACTCCTATGGTCTTGGTATACCCCTAGAGGGACTTGAACCCTCGTTTTCTCCGTGAAAGAGAGAGGTCGTAACCACTGGACCATAGGGGCACCAATGGACCATAGGGGCCTATGGCCACCTTTAGGAAATTAAAAAGCACTACACAATACAAATACAATAGGGAATAAGGCCTAAGGCCACCTTAACTTAATATAAATCAGCCGAGGGACACCTTTAGAAGATGAATAGGATATGAATCAAACCGAAAACTCGTTAACTTTTCTGGGGGTTAATGGTAATCAAACTTTACCATTAAACTATAAAATTTTTCAACTTTATTTCATTGGTCTTTCTCGTCTTTATCTCTCTCATTCAGAAAGAGTTTTGCATTGGATCCAAGATACGGTACCTCTGAATCAGCAGAGCAGGAGATGCAAAAAAAAAATGATTTACCAAAGTCTGATTTGGGAATTATATTGAGCCCTAAATCATATCAAAGTCATATCAAATTATATATATATATAAATAATACTGTCAATATATAAATAATACTGTCAACTGTCAATTGACGACAGGAGGGCAATAAAAGAAGAGA